GAAGCTCATCCTCTTTATGATAAATGATCCATTTGCCCCGAAATGACCCAGTCCAATAGGGAAATCCCAATTCAGTGGGCCTTTCGATACAATCAAATAGATTGCCACAAGGGCGCCATATTCTAGGAGCCCAAACTATGTGATTGAATAAATCCTCCTCTATCTGTTGCGGATCGAGGGCCCCTTCCCCTTCTTCAAACTCCGATTCGTATTTTTCATCTAGAAATCTCTGATCAACGATAGAACAAGATCCATTTTGCATCATATCTAACTGATTCCTTGGTTCGGACCGAAGAAGTAATGTCACTCGATTATTATCAAACTGACTGCAATCTTTTTCTGTCCGTGAGGATCCCGCCAGAGCCAGAGCGCCTTCTACTTCTAATAGTAATAATAGTAATAGGCCATGAACTAGATCAGAATCATTCTCAACGAATCCATAAGAAGTGATCCAATTTTTTTCATCGTGTCTGGATGAAGACCAAAGATCTTGAGCGACCGATCCGGCAGAACAACTAAAAAGATAAAGAAGTATCGTTAATTTCTTCATGCTCGTTCCAAGTTCGAAGTACCATTTGTACAAATAAGAATCCCCTCCCTTACATGATTTCTTCTTCATATAGATAGATATAGGATCTATGGGGCAATTACTTAGAAGTACATTTTGTGCAACAGCCCTTCCTATCTGATAGAAAAGGATCCCATGATCCTGAACCGATCTTATCTGGGATCGAAAATCCCAAGTTTTTCTATGAAGAGCTGATCTAATTGTATTAGTTTCTATAATGGATTTCTTCTGTGTAATACTAATTGATAGGGCCTCATTGATAAGTGCTACAAGATCTCGCGCATTGGAACCCATGGTTATGGACCCGAATCCGTTAGTATGGAACATCTTCTTTTCCAAGTGAAATCCCCTAGTATATGAAAGAATGAAAAAGTGCTTTCGTTGTTGTGGAAGAAGAAGCCTTCGTATCTTAATGCATGTATTTAATTTATTCGGAGCTATTAGAGCGGGATCCACTTTTTGGGGAATATGAGTCGAAGCAATAACCAGAATCTTTCCAGTGGAACATCTTTCACAATCCCTGGAGAGATAGTTCTCTAATAGACCGAGGGATAAGTAATTCGACTCATTCACATGCAGATCATGAATGTTTGGAATCCATATTATGCAAGGAGACATTGCTTTTGCTAATTCGAATTGAAGGGTGATATCAAATCGGTCTATTTTCGGCGTCATATACATAGTTAGCACATTCGTCATAGTTAGCAGCTCCGTATCAATATCAAGGTCATCATCACTATCATCAATATCGTCACTATCATCAATATCGTCACTATCATCAATATCGATATCATCAATAAGATAACCTTGAGGCTTGTCATTCAGGAACTTGTTCGGAAAGACCGTAATGAAAGGAACATAGGAGTTTGTCGCTAGGTATTTGACCAAACAGGATCGTCCAGTTCCTATAGAACCTATCACTAAAATACCTCTAGAAGGGGATAGGGCTAAGCGGAGCGAAAAGGGTTTTCCATGAGGAGATGGGGAATGAAAACTATTAGCCCCACACGAGGTTTGTGAATAAGTGATTGTCTGATAATGAGCAAGGAATATCCGTCTTTCTGCTAAACAGGATCTATTGAACTCATAATTCATTAGATCCTTTTGATGAATGTCAACTAAGTATCGTAAGGAAATTGATCCCGGTTGTTCAATCATTTGATAACCAGAGTCATTCTTTGATAAATGATCACTATGAGTCAGACTCAATAGAATTTGATCAATCCCTTTTTCTGTCGTTAAGGTGGAGAACTGAACCAAGAATTCTCTTTCTTCATCATCAATCGAATCACTGTTCGCGACCCAGAATTCTATTTTCTCATCAATCCAATCACCGTTCACGTTTTTTCTTTTTCTTATCAATGAATAGATCTCTTTACTTGTACGACTTAGATGTCTCGTATTTCTCGAAAAAAGGATTCGATTGATGGGATTTGGTATGATACTTACAAGATCGATGAGATTGATCTTCCAATATTTATTCTTAGAACGTATTGATTTGACCCCATAAGCGGGACCACCACCCAATAGCATGTTGCCACCAGAAGCAGAACCCCGTATTTCTTCCAGAGAATCTCCTAATTGTTCCAGAACAACTAGAAAGAGATTCTTTAACCAGAAAGAATTCAGTTCAGATGTAGGATACCTATCCAGAAGTTTTCGAAATTCCATCATGTATGATGGAATCATCAAAGATTTGATCTTTTCTAACTCTGTCTGTAACTCACTAGAGGCTCGGGAAACAAAGAGAAGATGCATACGAACGAGATATCCAGCAACAAGAAGAAGGAAAAAGATTGAATAGAGGAACTCCCGAGCATTTGTTGATCTCAGATGTGCCCATATCAATGGAACGGGTGACTCATTATTTCGATGAATCATTTCTTCGGACAGAAGAAGATTCTGTAAACATTGACTCGAAATCTCACTTAT